TTAGATAGAAGAAATGTTTCTTCTATCTAAAATAAAAGAATGTACCCTTCTATCCAAATCCAATTTGCATCGATAAAATAAATCCAAATTCCAGATTCCAGCAGTAGATGAATAATTGCAAATTTTTGTGTGTACGAGATTAGAATAACTTAAAAATAACTGACATAATTTTTTATTTTTCCTGATCAGAAAAATACATGAAAAAGAAAGGAGGTAGAAAAATTTGTTGATTTATGGTTAAAGAAGAAAAACAAGAAAACAGGGGTTCTGTTGAATTTCAAGTATTCAGTTTCACCAATAAGATACGGAGACTTGCTTCACATTTAGAATTACACAAAAAAGATTTTTCATCGGAAAGAGGTCTACGAAGACTTTTGGGAAAACGTCAACGTTTGCTGGCTTATTTGGCAAAGAAAAATAGAGTACGTTATAAGAAATTAATCAGTCAGTTGGATATTCGGGAGAAGTAATTTAATCGTTCGAATTTTTTTCTTATTTTATTAGTAGTCTTATAGTAGTCTTAGATTTTGCATTTTGATGAGCCTCGTTTTGAGGAATTCATGGAATAATCCATTTTCATGGAATAAAGAATAAGAACAAGGATACATAACATAAAAAAAAGAATAGGTAAGACGATATTCGCCCTCCCCCTACATATTTGATTTCTTCTCCTATACAAAAACCAGCAAGACCTATTCCATTAATAATTCCATCAATGACACCTTTATCAAAAAAATGCGTTAGTTCAGCTAATCTTCTTATACCTAGGATAAAAATCCTAGTATAGAAAAAATCTATATAACCACGATTATATGACCAGCTGTATATCTTTTTTTTTACTTCATCCAAAAAGCTCTTTTTTGGATTCTTTTTTACAAGGGAATTTTGAAAATTCAAATTCTGAAAAAAAGAATAAGCAGATCCATAAAAGATATATGCTATGAATAGACCAAAAATTGCTAAACTTACAGAAGAAATTGCATTAGTGAGAAATTCATATGAATTTATGGAAGAATTTGAATTTTCCTGAAACAAGTTTATTGAAGGAGTTAGCCACTTTGATAATATGGTTAACTCCAATATTTTATTATCTTTTACTCCATTATCAAAACGGATTCCTATGGATCCAATGAACAAAGTAAAAAATAGTAATATAAGAAGAGGAAATAGCATAGTATTTCCCGTTTCATGAGGATATACAAAAGTGTTTTTAGCCCCAAAGGGAGTACTAAAGGATCCTATCTTATTTCTTGTATTAGCAGGAATTTTAGGTATATTTTGTGAAAAAAAAGAAACTCCACTCTTCATTGTTGATAAAACAAAATCCCTATTGACTCCTTTGGATATCCTTTTTCCCCATAAGGATATTGAATACAACGAACCTTCTTTAGTACTACTATAATTTTGAAAATGAACACGCAAATACCCATCAAAAGTAAGTAAATATATCCGAAACATATAAAATGCAGTTAATCCTGCAGTAAAAGAGGCTATTATTCCAAAAAAGGGTGAATACAACCAACTATTACTAAGGATTTCATCTTTGGACCAGAAGCAAGCAAGAGGTGGAATACCACAAAGAGAAAGTGTACCACATAAAAAAGTCGTTCTTGTAATTGGAACGTATTTTCTTAAACCACCCATAAGAACCATATTCTGACTTTTATCTGGTGAATATCCAACAAGAGGTTCCATTGAATGAATAACGGATCCGGATCCTAAGAACAATAAAGCTTTCGAATAAGCATGAGTGATCAAATGGAATAAAGCAGCTTGATAAGAACCTATACCTAGAGCTAACATCATATAACCCAATTGAGACATTGTAGAATAGGCTAAGCTTCTTTTAATATCTCTCTGAGCAAGAGCTAAAGTGGCTCCTAAGAAGAGTGTTATTGTACCTACTAAAGAAATGAAACTCATTATCAAGGGTAGGGATATGAAAAGAGGAAGAAGTCTAGCTAGAAGAAAAATCCCCGCAGCAACCATAGTTGCTGCGTGTATAAGAGCCGAAATGGGAGTGGGTCCTTCCATAGCATCAGGTAACCATACGTGAAGAGGAAATTGTGCAGATTTTGCAACTGCACCGAGGAATAATAAAAAAGCACACAAAGTAGTAAGTAAGGAATTAATCCCATTATTAGGAATCCAGTTATTAGCTATTTTGAATAAATCCCGAAACTCCAAACTACCCGTTATCCAAAAAAAACCTAAAATTCCTAATAACAGACCAAAATCCCCTACACGATTAGTTACAAAAGCTTTTTGACAAGCACTCGCTGCAATTGGCCGCGTAAACCAAAAGCCTATCAATAAATAGGAACACATTCCGACAAGTTCCCAAAAAAAATAAATTTGTATCAAATTGGAACTAGTAACCAATCCCAACATGGAAGTATTAAAAAAACTTATATAAACAAAAAATCTCAAATATCCTTCATCGTGAGACATATAATCGTCACTATAAATAAGAACTAAGATTCCTACAGTAGTAATTAGTATTAACATAATAGACGTAAGGGGGTCGACCAAGTATCCAAACTCTAAAGAAAAATCATTATTGATGGTCCAAGACCATAGATATTGATAGATAGAACTTCCATTTATTTGTTGAATAGACAGGTGAAGTGAGAATACCATAGCTATACTTAAGAGTAAAATACTAGGAAAAGCCCATATGCGACGAAGATTTTTTGTTGCTGTGGGAATAAGAAAAAGTCCAAATCCCATTGACATAATAACTGGAAGTGGGAGAAGAGGAATTACCCAGGCATATTGATATGTATGTTCCATAAGAAAAGAAATAGCAATTTTTAGTTTAAATTTATAGTTCAATTTTTCTATAAAATAAAATTGTTTCCGATTCACCAAACCTATTCTTATCTCTTTATAAAGGAATTAAAAAAACAAAATAAGAAAAAGAAAAAATACTGGAATTCTGGATTTTTCAAATTTCTCTCATTAAAATATTCCAAAATTAAGAATGGGTTTAGTTACTTAAATTCAAAAAGTGAATCAAAGAATTTCGGTATCTAGTTATTAGTAAAAAAAAAATATTTATTAAAATACAAAAAAAGATTGAATAATTTTACTTTCTAATCATTTTTGTATTTCTTTCTGTTAAAATAAAAGAGCTCTCTTGTTTCGTAATTGATTGATTGAATTCCAAAGAAAACCCATATTTATAGGAAATTCTCGAATATTACTTATTTCATATAAAAGGAAATCCTAATGACTAGAATTCTCTAAGTTTTAGAATGTCTTGGTTAAGAGACTAAGTATTTTTTTTTATTGGAATTCCATTTTTGACCTTCTTTTTATCTCCCCCTCTTATATGAGGTCTTATCCCCCATACCATATATTTATATATGGAGTATATTTGATATATAAATTGATTTAAATAGAAAATCTTAAAAAACTCTTGTCTTATCCACATTAGACAAAATGAACTAAAGAAAATTTTAGAATTTAAGTATCTTTCAGTATCATTTAAGTATCTTTCAGTATCTAAGTATAAATACTAAGAAAAAACAGAAAGAAGGATTGATTTGCGGCAATAGATGTCTTTCACATACAACTAGAAAAAGGTAATTCCCTTTTTGAATGGCAGTTCCAAAAAAACGTACTTCGATGTCAAAAAAGCGTATTCGTAAAAATCTTTGGAAAAAAAAGACTTATTTTTCCATAGTACAATCTTATTCTTTAGCAAAATCAAGATCATTTTCTAGCGGCAACGAGCATCCAAAACCAAAAGGTTTTTCTGGGCAACAAGCAAACAAATAATAAGATTTTGAAATAATCTGAATTATTCAAAAGAAATTCCAATTATTTAATTTAATATGAATGAATAATTCGGATTAATTAATAAATATACTTTTATGTGTCGAATTCCTCGGTACAATATTCTTAGAACGAATCCCTCCATTATCATTATATGGAACAAAAGTTTTTGGTATATTGTGTCCCCAGTATTCTTTTCCTATCAAAGAACTTTTTTTTATAATGGAATCCTCATAAAAACGAGGATTCTATTATAAAAAGTAGACTATTCTTGCAATAGGACTTACAATCTCTACCTAATCTTATCCAAAATTCCCATATAAACGGGTTTAGGACTGATACATCATATTAATAAGAGTGTAAAGGCTTTCATTCTATAAATTTTTCTAAAATACAAAATTCATTTCATTGTAGTTAATGATGAACTTCTAATGTTCCTAAATTCTATGACCTCTCCCAGTCTCGACGATTCACGATAAAATAACTATTATTCTTTTAAGTTAACTATTATTTTAAATTAGCCGCCATGGTGAAATTGGTAGACACGCTGCTCTTAGGAAGCAGTGCTCAAGCATCTCGGTTCGAATCCGAGTGGCGGCATTCTCGAAAAAGAATACAATAAATTAGAAAATGGATTCAATTCGAAATTTCCAATTTTGTAATGGGACCTTATCGTTATGCTATTTGCAACTTTAGAACATATACTAACTCATATCTCTTTCTCAACCATTTCAATTGTGATTACGATTCATTTGATAACCTTATTAGTTCGTGAACTTAGGGGATTACGTGATTCGTCAGAAAAAGGAATGATAGCTACTTTTTTCTTTATAACAGGATTTTTAGTCTCTCGTTGGGTTTCTTCGGGACATTTTCCATTAAGTAATTTATATGAGTCATTGATCTTCCTTTCATGGACTCTGTATATTCTTCATACTATTCCTAAGATACAGAACTCGAAAAATGATTTAAGCACAATAACTACGCCAAGTACTATTTTAACGCAAGGCTTTGCCACGTCGGGTCTTTTAACTGAAATGCATCAATCCACAATACTAGTACCTGCTCTACAATCTCAGTGGTTAATGATGCATGTCAGTATGATGTTACTAAGCTATGCAACTCTTTTGTGCGGATCCTTATTATCCGCCGCTCTTCTAATCATTAGATTTCGAAATTCTTTCGATTTCTTTTCACTAAAGAAAAATGTTTTTCTTAAAACATTTTTCTTTAGTGAGATTGAATATTTATATGCAAAAAGAAGTGCTTTAAAAAACACCTCTTTTCCCGTATTTCCAAATTATTACAAATATCAATTAACTGAGCGTTTGGATTCTTGGAGTTATCGTGTCATTAGTCTAGGGTTTACTCTTTTAACCGTGGGTATTCTTTGTGGAGCAGTATGGGCTAATGAGGCATGGGGATCCTATTGGAATTGGGATCCTAAGGAAACTTGGGCATTTATTACCTGGACCATATTTGCAATATATTTACATAGTAGAACAAATCCAAATTGGAAGGGTACGAATTCCGCACTTGTAGCTTCGATAGGGTTTCTTATAATTTGGATCTGCTATTTTGGTATCAATCTGTTAGGAATAGGTTTACATAGTTACGGTTCATTTACATTACCATCTAAATAATTACATAACATAAAACCTAAAGGTTTTTTCCTTTTTTGTTTGATTTGAGAACCCTTTGAAAAGACAGACGTTCAAGGGGTTCTCAAAAATTCGAGATAGATCTAATCAGACTTTTTTACTTTTTTCTGAATTTTTGATTTTTCCACTCTGGAATATAGAGCCGACTGGTTAAAAAAAGAAAATCCTATTTAGTATAATAATTGGATAATAGAACCTCTACCCTATCAACGGATAGAGAGAGAACAAAATCCGGATAAATACCAATTCCTATTACTGGTAAAAAGATACAGATTAAAAGAAAGAGTTCCCGTGGTCCAGAATCTACAAAATTTTTGTTTGGAACATGAAATAGCTTGTATCCATAGAACATCTGTCGTAACATAGATAATAAATAAATAGGAGTTAATATCATTCCTATTGCCATTACAAAAGTAATTAGCATTTTTGGCATTAACATAAATTTAGGACTAGTAATTAGTCCAAAAAATACTACTAATTCTGCAACAAAACCGCTCATTCCCGGCAAGGCAAGAGAAGCCATTGAAAAGCTACTAAACATGGTAAAAATTTTTGGCATTGGAATAGATATTCCCCCCAGTTCTTCGAGATAAACAAGACGCATTCTATCACAAGCCGTTCCCGCCAAGAAAAAAAGTGTAGCACCGATAAATCCATGAGATAATATTTGTAAAATAGCTCCATTTAGTCCAATGTTGGTTATGGAACCAATTCCTATAATTATGAAACCCATGTGAGATACAGAGGAGTAGGCTATTCTTTTTTTGAAATTTCGTTGACCAAGAGAAGTTGAAGCTGCATAGATTATTTGCACCGCTCCTATTATTACCAACCAGGGGGAAAATAGATAATGAGCATGCGGTAACAATTCCATATTGACCCGAATCAATCCGTATGCTCCCATCTTTAATAGAATTCCGGCTAAAAGCATACATGTACTGTAATGCGCTTCCCCATGGGTATCTGGTAACCACGTATGTAAAGGTATAATCGGCAATTTGACAGCATAAGCAATAAGGAAGCCAAAATACAGTAGTATTTCTAATGTTGTAGGGTATGATTGATTAATCAATCTTTCTAAATCTAATCCGGGTTCATTGGAACCATATAACCCCATACCCAGAACTCCAATTAAGAAAAAAATGGAACCGCCTGCAGTATACAAAATAAACTTGGTAGCTGAATACAGACGCCTCTTTCCCCCCCACATGGATAAAAGTAAGTAAACAGGAATTAATTCTAACTCCCACATGATAAAAAAAAGTAAAAGGTCTCGTGAAGAAAATAATCCTATTTGACCGCTATACATTGCTAGCATCAGGAAATAGAATAATTGTGAATTCCGAGTAACCGGCCAAGCCGCTAAAGTAGCTAAAGTAGTGATAAATCCTGTCAATAAAATAGATCCTAATGAAAGTCCATCGATTCCCAATCTCCAGTGGAAATCGAAAACATCTATCCATTTAGAATCCTCCTTTAATTGGATTAAGGGATCCTCCAATTGGAAATGATAACAAAATGCATAAGTCATTAGAAGGAATTCTAATAAACAAATAGCTATAGTATACCACCTAACGATTTTATTTCCTTTATGAGGTAAAAAGAAAATTAATGAACCTGCAAATATCGGCAAAACAACAAGTATTGTTAACCAAGGAAAATAACTCATGATAAAGTAATAAAGACAAGATACGTTTTGACCAGAAAAGCCCATGCTCGATTATTTAGAGCACAGGCTTCTTCGGTAAAGAGGAATCAGACGATTCAAGTGGAGTTTTTTGTAACGTATCAATAAGATAGAGCCATGCTGCGGGTTGTTTCAGGCCCTAAATAAACGCGGACACTTAAAAAATCCGTTGGGCAGGCAGATTCGCATCTCTTACAACCCACACAATCCTCGGTTCTCGGTGCGGAAGCTATTTGCTTGGCTTTACATCCATCCCAAGGTATCATTTCTAATACATCCGTTGGGCAAGCTCGTACACATTGAGTGCATCCTATACATGTATCATAAATTTTTACAGAATGTGACATTGGATCTCTAAATTTTCCTTTTCAACATAAAAATTTTCGATCTGGTAAAAATGAAATTAGTACTATATAAATTAGATGTATTGTAGACACCAGACGAAGCAATGGTTTATCCAAACTTTAACAAATAATGCAATATATTTCGTAATCCGTTTGTGAGAAAGCGTGAAAAGAGCCAAGAGACTTGAATTTAAGGCTTCAACAGTCATAATTATACGAATTCTACATACTAATTCGAATTAGCCAATAAATTGGCTATGATCTTTTCAATATAAATTATTGCAATATTCAAATTGCAATATCAATGAATTGCAAAAATGCAATATTCAATAAGTAAAAAACAATACTCTACTCTGAAATAACCTACTCAAAAAATGGATATTATTAAACACTAATAAGAAAATAAGATTAGATTTCTATTCATCTTAATGTTTCTTATTATTATATATGCGCCTTTGTTTAGAGGATTCCATGTCTAATTATTCAAAAAATTGGATTGATTGATACGAGTTGATTTCCTGTTACGATGGATGGAAGAAAGAATGGATAGTCCAATAGCTGCTTCAGCAGCCGCAAGCGCTATAACAAAAATTGCGAAAATGTCTCCTTTTAATTGGCGACTATCAAATAGATCAGAAAATGTTACGAGATTTAGATTAATTGAATTCAGTATAAGTTCAAGACATATTAGAGCTCTAACCATGTTTCGGCTTGTGATCAATCCATAGATACCAATCGAAAATAAATAGACACTCAAAAAAAGTACATGCTCAAACATCATTAACTAACTCCTTATCAATCTCGATTCATTTCAATATGAGGACAAGAATTGAACCGATTCAATTAATTAGAATAGAACAATTACACAACAAAAGAGAAAAGAAGGTATTTGTTGTGTTGGCAGTAGATGGGTTTTACTAAATCAAAATTGTGATTCTTTAGTTATTTATTTTATATTTGAAATTCTAAGAATTTTGACTCATTCTAAGTATTTCTTATTGTCGAGCCATAGTAATTGCACCTATTAAAGAAACTAGAAGAATTAGGGAAATGAGTTCAAACGGAAGATAAAAATCGGTTGCTAAATGAATCCCAATTTGTTGAACGTTATTTATGAGACCCTGTTCTACTATTTGGTTTGATCTTGTAGTCCAAAGAATTCCATACCACGACGTATCTGGGATAGTAGTCATTAGTGAAAAAGGAATAGTTATACAAAGGAGTAAAGTAAACCCATCTCCAATAGTCCAATAATTCTTATCTTTAGACCACTCTGAGCCGTTTACAAACATTACAGCAAATATGATCAAGACATTTATGGCTCCCACATAAATAAGAAGTTGTGCGACAGCTACAAAGTAGGAATTTAATAAAAAATAGAATAAGGATATACAAACAAGAACTAATCCCAGCGAAAAGGCAGAATAAATTGGGTTGGTAAGTAATACTACTCCTAGACCTCCTAGTAGAAGAACAAATCCCCCAAATAGCACAAGAATCTCATCTATTGGTCCAGGTAAATCCATTATGGATAAGAAGAAATTTCTAGTATAAAATTTTTCATGAACTGACTAAAACTAAAAGATTCAAGGAAGGGAAAAGGTATTAGGATATTTTTTTGTATATGCATATAAGTTGGTAAGCAGTAGTTATTCTTTTTTCGTTAGAATTAGTAAAAATGGATTTTTCTAATAAAAAAATCCTAATACCTAGTAATCCGTAATCGTTCTTGAATTCCAAGATTTTTCTTCGTCTATTTTACTTTGAGGCGAATTCCTAATTGTTTGAATTGTGTAATCTCCCATTATGGAGATTGGTAACCGACTCAAAGCAATTTGATTATAATTCAATTCATGACGATCATAAGTAGAAAGTTCATATTCTTCAGTCATTGATAAACAATTTGTGGGACAGTATTCAACACAGTTACCACAAAATATACAAACTCCGAAATCAATACTATAATTAAGCAATTGTTTTCTTTTAATATCCTTTTCAAATCTCCAATCCACAAGGGGTAGATCTATCGGGCATACGCGAACGCATACTTCACAAGCAATGCATTTATCAAATTCAAAGTGTATTCGCCCCCGGAAACGCTCCGATGTAATTGATTTTTCATAAGGGTAGTGAATCGTTATAGGTAAACGATTTGTGTGGGATAAGGTAATTATTAAACCTTGACCAATGTATCTTGCAGCGCGTATTGTTTGTTGACCATAACTAATGAACCCAGTTAGCATAGGGAACATATTCTAAATCTATATATGAAAAAGGTATGTTTCTTTCTCTTGTTTGAGAGAACTTTTGTGTTGAAAATATTCTTACTGTTATTGTATTCTTATTTATAGCGAAACTAGTTGGGAAGAAGTTGTTAATAAGAGATTGCCCAGAGAAATAGGTAAAAGAAATTTCCATCCAAGATTTAATAACTGATCCATTCTCATCCTGGGTAAAGTCCATCTTATTGTGATAGAAATGAACAGAAATAAATAAGCTTTAGTTAATGTAATAAAGATACCTATTACCATTTCCAAAATTCCAATTTTTTGATTCATTTGGAAAAATCCAAAAAAGGATATATAGGGAATAGATAAATTCCACCCGCCTAAGTATAGAACAGTTACAAATAAGGAGGAAACTAATAAATTTAGGTAAGAAACAAGATAAAATAAACCATATTTAATACCAGAATATTCGGTTTGATAACCTGCTACTAATTCTTCTTCTGCTTCTGGTAAATCAAAGGGTAATCTTTCACATTCTGCTAAAGAAGAAATTAGAAAAACTAGAAAACCTATAGGCTGACGCCAAAGATTCCATCCAAAAAAACCATATTTGGACTGTGCTTCAACTATATCAACTGTACTTGAACTATTAGATAATCATAGTCGATGATAACATCACAATTCCCACCGCTACTCCAAAACCGTACATGAAACCTTAGCTTCATACGGCTCCTCTATGATCAGAAAAAAGGAAAGGATTGTTTTGTTTCGGTATTATCCCCTGGGCATAGATAGAATTAGGTAAGATAAAATTGATTGGAAAGCCCAAAATTAGACCAAAGCAATTACGTCTGCTAGAATAACAAAAAAGCGCTTCCGAATTGATCTCATCCTTTATATAATAGAATTTTTCTTTGTTCGGTAATAACTTAATATTGGAATAAATCACTCGTTATAGCAATTAATAAATGGAAAGAATTTGGCATTAGTTCATGAGGAATTCTCTATGAATAGGGATAAAGGAAGGAAAGAATAAATAAAGATCCTTTTTTGTATTGTATTCCATATCTTTTGTCCTATTCTTCTTTCCCCGGGAGGGGTATACTTAAAAAAAAGAATAAAGGGTTAATTCGTTCTTGATAGCCATTTCCTTAACAAGTGAATGGGAACATACTCTAGACCGGAATCTGAAGAAAGTACTGCTTGATCATTTCCACCAATTTCAAGTCCTTATTATGATTCCTTTTATGAGGAAAAATGCCTAATGATTTAGATTCTCTCATTACTAATCCTGTATGTACTTTAGTGTTCCTAATCCCTCACTAACTTTTGATGGATTGCCTTATGGTTATAGGTTTAAATTAGAGTAATAACTCGAAATATTCTAGTAATGGAATTCCATATCGCGAATCCTTTATTCTTGCCCGCTTCAAGATATGATGACTAATTAAACAATCTCAACCTTGGGGTAAAGAGTTTACACTGCTTATGTTTACTTGAACTTTTTTTTCTTGTACGTAGGAAATGAGATTTTTTATTTTTACTACAAATTAATAAGCTGTTTTGTTTCACTCATATAGCTATCGAGTTTAACTTACCAACGCGAATACAGAATAAGCAAAGGAAGATAAGCATTTAATGTATTTTAAAGGAAAAAGATTCTATTTTAACGAATCACACGTAGAGATATTGCTAGTACACAAAAAGTTAATGGTATTTCATAACTAATAGATTGAGCAGCCGCTCGTAGACCGCCTGAAAAAGAATATTTATTATTTGAGCTATATCCTGCCATGAGAAGACCAATAGGAGCAATACTTGAAATCGCAATCCATAAAAAAACACCAATACTAAGATCAGCTAAAACAAAACGATATCCCAAAGGGATAACTAAAAAACTTAATAAAATGGATATGATTGCTATAGAGGGACCAATGCTAAATAAAGGAATATCTCCTCGGGATGGGAGGATATCCTCTTTTAAAAGTAGTTTAGTTCCATCTGCTATAGCTTGAAGCAGTCCCAGGGGGCCGGCATATTCAGGACCAATACGTTGTTGTATCGATGCGGATATTTCTCTTTCTAACCACACAATTACGAGTACTTCTATTGTGATTCCCAGTAGGAGGGCCAAAATGGGTAGAATCCATATAAGTCCGTAGATTTCTTTTAATAATTCCGATTTCGAAAAAGAATTGATAGTTTCTACCTCTACCCTATCTATTATCATTTCAACGATCAACTTCCCCCATAATGATATCTATACTACCTAATATTGTCATGATATCAGCCAATTTCATTTTTTTAACTAGCTGAGGAAGAATTTGCAAATTAATAAAACCCGGTGGACGAATTTTCCATCTCCAGGGGAAAAGACTATCATCTCCTACCAGATAAATTCCTAATTCGCCTTTTGGAGCTTCTACTCTTACATAAAGCTCTTGCTTTGATAATTCAAAATTGGGCGAAGGTTTTTTACCAAGAAATCGATATTCAAAATCATTCCATTCGGGATTCTTTGCTTTCTTAAAGCGTCGGGCTTCTAAATTCTCATAAGGTCCTCCAGGAATTTTCTCTACAGCCTGTTGAATAATTTTTATTGATTCCCTCATTTCGCCGACTCGTACTAAATAGCGAGCTAACGAATCTCCTTCTTTTTGCCATTGGACTTTCCAATCGAATTGATTGTAAGACTCATAAGGATCGATTTTACGAAGATCCCATTGTATTCCAGAAGCTCGTAACATTGGTCCCGATAAGCCCCAATTTACAGCTTCTTCTCCGCTAATAAAACCGACTCCTTCAACTCGTTCTAAAAAAATAGGATTCTGTGTAATAAGTTGTTGATATTCAACAACTCCTTGTAAAAAATAATCACAGAAATCTAAACATTTATCCATCCATCCATAAGGGAGATCGGCAGCTACCCCTCCAATGCGAAAGTAATTATGCATCATTCGCATACCTGTAGCAGCTTCAAATAGATCATATATCAATTCTCTCTCTCTAAAAATGTAGAAAAAAGGAGTCTGTGCCCCTAGATCCGCCATAAAAGGTCCAAGCCATAACAAATGAGAAGCTATACGGCTCAATTCTAACATAATTACTCTAATATAACTGGCTCTTTGGGGTATTTGAATATTCTCCAAGAATTCTGGTGCATTTACCGTTATTGCTTCTGTAAACATAGTAGCTAAATAATCCCATCGTGTTACATAAGGCAAGTATTGTATAATACTTCTGTTTTCTGCAATTTTTTCCATTCCTCTGTGTAAATACCCTAATACGGGTTCGCAATCAATAACATCTTCACCATCGAGAGTAACAATTAGTCGAAGAACACCATGCATTGATGGGTGTTGAGGACCCATATTGACTATCATGAGGTCTTTTCTTTTAAGCGATAGACTCATATCCTTGTTCTTATTCTTTATTCCATGAAAATGGATTATTCCATGAATTCCTCAAAACGAGGCTCATCAAAATGCAAAATCTAAGACTACTATAAGACTACTAATAAAATAAGAAAAAAATTCGAACGATTAAATTACTTCTCCCGAATATCCAACTGACTGATTAATTTCTTATAACGTACTCTATTTTTCTTTGCCAAATAAGCCAGCAAACGTTGACGTTTTCCCAAAAGTCTTCGTAGACCTCTTTCCGATGAAAAATCTTTTTTGTGTAATTCTAAATGTGAAGCAAGTCTCCGTATCTTATTGGTGAAACTGAATACTTGAAATTCAACAGAACCCCTGTTTTCTTGTTTTTCTTCTTTAACCATAAATCAACAAATTTTTCTACCTCCTTTCTTTTTCATGTATTTTTCTGATCAGGAAAAATAAAAAATTATGTCAGTTATTTTTAAGTTATTCTAATCTCGTACACACAAAAATTTGCAATTATTCATCTACTGCTGGAATCTGGAATTTGGATTTATTTTATCGATGCAAATTGGATTTGGATAGAAGGGTACATTCTTTTATTTTAGATAGAAGAAACATTTCTTCTATCTAAAATAAAAGAATTTTGCTGATTTATTTATTGCTATATCCAATTTATAGAATTGATATACCATTTAATTGATATCATTTAGCAAAATGAAACACAGCATATGCATCCATCTTTGGGCTCGAGAATTTCACGGGATAGAGATATAGTATAAGAAATAGGCTATTAAGTAACTCTAAATGAATTGTGGATACATCTGTATCCTTAACATACTGAAACGACTGCCATTATTCGTATCAAACCAATAGCGATTCATAAAAGCTAAATCTTGTAATCAATGGTGGGCCAATAATGAATTTTTTTGCATATGTATTAAGACGCTTGGTCTGATTTCGAAATTGTCCAGAGTTTTTTATGTTGTTTTCATTGCAAAATGATGGATCTCCTTCCGTAACTTTCCAATTACGAGTACGAGAATTGAAAGACATGAAAATTCTCAATTCTCTACGGCGTCTAGGAGATAGATCGAACATTTTCAGGAACAAGAAAATCAGAAGAATCTTTTTCTCTATTCACTACCATTCCGCGTCTTCGACTTCTATTAGTTTCCTTTCTTCTTTAATGCAATAGCTATAGTTTGATATAGAATCCATTTCTCAAAGTAATGGAAACCATTCTCTTATAGGAAATGGTTCGAAAATCGCTATTCCACCTTTTAGGTTTAGGTATCGTGAAAAGTGATACCTGTGAAGATCGTGCATTTCAGTCACATTCAGATCCGTTTTTCGAGTCCATGATATAACCAAATTGGATGGATCTTCCACCCGTTTAGCTAAGAAAGAATAGATGCAGAGGTGGATAATAGATCGATATGAAGATCATGAGCTGCCCCATAATGAAACCGCCAGTAGTCGCGAATATCTCCTTCTTCCCTAACCCAAGATTGGAGAAAGAAGATCTAAGAGGGACCTATGGAGAATGTGGTCAGAAATCCATAATAGAGTCCGACCACAACGACCGAATTAATTATCCTCATCGAGAAACTTAGACTACTTTAGACTACTTAAGTAGAAAAGATTTGAAAATCATGGCATGGGTCTCCTTTTTTTCTTTCTTTAGAGTTTTCTATATGCACAATTTCTCGATGTTTCGATGAGAATTTCTTGACTTTCCATATATAGAAAGAGATAGACTATAAATGACATCTCTTATGTCAATAAGACCAAAGGGATGGATATTAAATGATAGGAAGTGCTAGGAAGTGAAATAGAATGAAATAGAGCCACTTTTGGCTTCCCTATGAAATGAGGCATGGAACGGAGCCACTACGAAGAAATTCCGGGAGTTAC